CGTGGATATCTTTGCTTCAGAACAAAACAATTAGAATTAGGCTCGGTCAACTGGAATGTGTATTATCCATATAGGAGATCTTCCAATTGAGAAGATCCATCGACCTGAGACGAAGAAAAAGGTCTACCTACTATTTTATTTAGTTATTCAGTTAAACCAATGATTCATTATTGGAGCAGATAGCAACAACTATTTCATCGGACATGCGTATTTTTGATTTTCCGATGGATTGACATGGTTTCATTAATGGAAATTGTTTGATGTAATGAGTAAATAGGCTCTTTCGCCGTTCAAGAATTCTTGTTTAGGCAGTTCATATCATCCATACATAGTGTTTTGATCTAAGATTTCAATTCTTCCATCTTTCTGCAGTAACATATTGTTCCATGGAGCTAAGATCCAAAATATGGAATAAACAAGTATTTCCACGACTCTACCACCTGGCCAATTCTGTTCCACTTAATCCCTTTTTCATGGCCACATATCTTTATTTTATGGCTAAGGAATGGGAAATCTTTCTCCTGTTACATGAATCAAATGTTTCATTTCATCTGGGAAAAGCCATCTCTTTCTCAACAATGTCTTTGTCATTTGATCCAATAACGTTCCGTTAGATAGGAACAGATTTGATAAATACTGATAACTCTCAGATAGAGTATTAGAATGGAAAGATCCATTAGATAATGAACTATTGGTTCTAAGCCATCTGTGGCGATGAATCAACAATTCGAAGTGCTTTTCTTGCGTATTCTTGATGAACCAGCGTTTATACATAGATGTAGGAGGATTTGTTTGGGAAGTAATAAGCCCCTTTAACATCTCTTCATCTGCAAAGAATTCTCGACGGGAAAACACAGAGACAAAGGACTGATCTTTGAATAGGAAAAAGAATGGATCCGCAGGATCCCAAATGAATTGGCTTATTCGAAAAAAGCCTTGTTCTTTGGAAAATCTATCTCGTGTCTGGTACTGCATGGTTCCACTCTGCAAGAACTCTGAATCATTCTCTTGAAGCTCATCCTCTTTATGATAAATGATCCGCTTGCCCCGAAATGACCCGGCCCAATAAGGAAATCCCAATTCAGTGGGCCTTTCGATATAATCAAATATATTGCCATAAGGGCGCCATATTCGAGGAGCCCAAACTATGTGATTGAATAAATCCTCCTCCATCTGTTGTGAGTCGAAGGCTCCTTCCCCTTCTTCAAACTCCGATTCGTATTTTTCATATAGAAATCTCTGATCAACGATAGAACAAGATCCATTTTGCATCATATCTAACTGATTCCTTGGTTCGGACCGAAGAAGTAGTGTCACTCGATTATTATCAAACTGGCTGCAATCTTTTTCTGTCCGTGAGGATCCCGCCAAAGCGCCTTCTACTTCTAATAGGCCATGAACTAGATCAGAATCATTCTCAACGAAGCCATAAGAAGTGATCCAATTTTTTTCATTGGGTCCGGATGAAGACCAAAGATCTTGAGCGACCGATCCGGCAGAACAACTCAAAAGATAAAGAAGTATCGTTAATTTCTTCATGCTCGTTCCAAGTTCGAAGTACCATTTGTACAAATAAGAATCCCCTTCCTTACATGATTTCTTCTTCATATAGATAGATATAGGATCTATGGGGCAATTACTTAGAAGTACATTTTGTGCAACAGTCCTTCCTATCTGATAGAAAAGGATCTCATGATCCTGAACCGATCTTACCTGGGATCGCAAATCCCAAGTTTGTCTATGAAGAGCTGATCTAATTGTATTAGTTTCTATAATTGATTTCTTCTGTGTAATACTAATTGATAGGACCTCATTGATAAGTGCTACAAGATCTCGTGCATTGAAACCCATGGTTATGGACCCGAATCCGTTAGTATGGAACATTTTCTTTTCCAAGTGAAATCCTCTAGTATAGGAAAGAATGAAAAAGTGCTTTCGTTGTTGTGGAATAAGAAGCCTTCGTATCTTAATACATGTATTTAATTTATTCGGAGCTATTAGAGCGGGATCCACTTTTTGGGGAATATGAGTCGAAGCAATAACAAGAATATTTCTAGTGGAACATCTTTCACAATCCCTGGAGAGATAGTTCTCTAATAGACCGAGGGATAAGTAATTCGACTCATTCACATACAGATCATGAATGTTTGGAATCCATATTATGCAAGGAGACATTGCTTTTGCTAATTCGAATTGAAGGGTGATATCAAATCGGTCTATTTTTGGCGTCATATCCATAATAGTTAGCACATTCGTCATAGTTAGCAGCTCCATATCAAGGTCATCATCAATATCGTCACTATCATCAATATCGATATTGTCACTATCATCAAAATCGATATCGTCACTATCATCAAAATCGATATCGTCACTATCATCAAAATCGATATCGTCAATAGGATAACCTTTAGACTTATCATACAGGAACTTGTTTGGAAATACCGTAATGAAAGGAACATAGGAGTTTGTCGCTAGGTATTTGACCAAATAGGATCGTCCA